TTTTTTCGATTTAGTTTTCTTTTTAGTTTTCTTTTAGTTAGTTTTATTTATTCAATATTCCTTCAATATTCAAATTCAAAAATTCTCATTCTATACATAACATAGGTTGTCTATTCAGCATTGAATAAAAAAGGAGGTGCCTTTTCCTTAGGAAATGGTTCAAATTATTTTATCGATATGAGTGTTCTATATCAGATAAATTAGCAACTATGCATTTTTTATTTTTAAACCATCTTAGTACTAACATAGTGGTAGAAAGAGTACCATGTTTGTTGTGCCTGGACTTCAAACAGTTTAGCTTTAACCATGTTAATGGTTCCACATTATTGGTTTTGGTTGATAGAGAATCAAAGTCAATGTACCAATGAATTACGAAATGCTATGGTTCTTACATATGATTACTTAATTTATTCAGAAGTAATTCGTCGGGATCATGCACATTTTTTATCCTATTTATTTTATCCTTATTTATAAAATAAAAAAAAAAATAAAATAAATAATAAAAAAAAAGTGCAGCCGGTCGGATCCAACCTATTTTTGAAATACACAACTCGCACACACTCCCTTTCCAAAATAAATTAATACACCCAGTACTACGCTTAGATTTATTGGATTTGTTGCTAAAATATCGGTATTAAACCCAAAACCCCCGGCGGATGGCCAGTGGCCCAAGGAAACAAAAGAATCGGTTACACTTTTCATATACTCTCCTCTTATAGATAGGACTAACAAAGAACAGAGTTCTTTTTGTATCACTTCGCCCCCCCCCCCTTTTTTTTTGGTTGATTTCTTTTTTTATGTTATGGGATTTATTATTGGGAATAGATAAATTTATTTGATTTAATTTATTTTCATTTTTTTAATTAAATCTTATTTTTTATTTTATTCTAATTAAAGTTTCCAGTTTACAAGAGGATACTTAATCGGGTTGGGTTCGGTCCTGGGTATTATGCCAATTGCAAAATACCTCGTTTGTTGCGTTGCAACGCATCCTAAAAAAAGGTTTCCATTATACTAAGAACTAAAAACGGGAAGGAAGAAAGCGAGAGGATCCGCTAATTACTAATCCTAAAATCCGTCCTTCCCAGAGGTATTCTCTCAACGAATAAGTAATTGTTAGAGTGAAATGTTGATATAATTCGAAAAAACAAATGGCGAGTCTAAGTCAAAAAAAAAAAGTACATTACGTACTTTTCTTCTAGAATTAAACAAATGGATTCGCAAATAAAAGTGCTAATGCCACGACCAGTCCGTAAATTGTTAAAGCTTCCATAAAAGCTAGACTTAGCAATAAAGTACCTCGTATTTTACCCTCTGCTTCTGGCTGTCTCGCAATACCTTCTACAGCTTGACCCGCAGCAGTACCTTGACCGATCCCAGGTCCAATAGAAGCAAGCCCTACGGCCAATCCAGCAGCAATAACAGAAGCGGCAGAAATCAGTGGATTCATGGTAAACTAAGCTCCTTACACAAAAAAAAAAAAAAAAAAAGAAATGGTTAATGATACAATCAACCAATTAATCATCAGAAATACAGAAATACTTCAAAATCTTGTTTTTAGTTCTTATACATGATGGAGTTTTTGTAAATCTAGATGCATATGATTCTAATCATTGCATTTCTTTATTCTAAACTTAATTTTCATTCAATTCTTCATTCTTTATTCTTCTAAATCTTTGAGTTCAGAGTTCATCTGTTTATTTGCTCAATCCCCAATCACAGACAAAGCGGAAGCACTTTCTATTGGAATCCCATCTAAGTGCAGTGAGCTGTGAAATGAAAAATAAATAATAAATATTATATAAGAATAAGATAAAAGAGCCTCACAATAACTAGTGAATTTCTAATATCACATATACATTTGTTTCTTCCATAACGTAAACCGCCTATTGAATATGATTCTAGAATTCTTTTTTTGAACCATATGGGGGGGCTGGACAGACTTATAACTATTTATTACATATGTCCAGTTTCATTTTCCTAAGCTAAACTAGCTTTTTTAGTCTTACGTCGTAAAAAGATAAAAATTCTTATTCAAATTTAAAATTGTTGTAATTTTGTAATTAACTAAACAAAAACAAATAAAATATAAATACAATATCAATTTATTTTATTGGAGAAGTATAATATAAATAAGCCAAAATCTTAGGAAAAAGATCTGAATGATCTCTTTTTCCTAAGATTTTTTTACAATTAAAAAATAATATCGTACATCTTTCCTGCTACGACTCTATACCATATATAAAATTTTTATCTATTATGATTTCTCGCCAAGTCGATTATATTAAATTGAACTCCACATGAATTGGGATAAGGTTGAAAAAAAAAAAAAAAATTTCGAAAGCTAGTCAATGATGACCCTCCATGGATTCACCTATATAAGCCGCGGCTAAAGTTGCAAAAATAAGAGCTTGAATGCCGCTTGTGAATAATCCAAGGAACATGACGGGTATAGGAACTACTGAAGGGACTAAAGAAACAAGAACAACAACTACTAATTCATCAGCCAGTATATTTCCGAAAAGTCGAAAACTAAGCGATAAGGGTTTTGTGAAATCTTCTAGGATGTTAATTGGTAAAAGTATTGGAGTTGGTTGAATGTATTTACCAAAATAACTCAAACCCTTTTTTGTAAGACCCGCATAAAAATATGCCACTGACGTGGGTAAAGCTAAAGCAACAGTAGTGTTTATATCATTCGTGGGCGCAGCTAACTCCCCATGAGGTAACTGTATGATTTTCCGAGGTAAAAGAGCACCTGACCAGTTAGAAACAAAAATAAATAAGAACATAGTTCCAATAAAGGGAACCCAAGGACCATATTCTTCTCCAATCTGAGTTTTACTCAAGTCCCGGATGAATTCAAGGATATATTCGAAGAAATTCTGACCGTCGGCCGGAATGGTTTGTGGATTCCGAACAGCTATGGTAACGGAACCTAATAAGATAGCAATTACGACCCAAGAAGTGATAAGTACTTGGGCATGGACTTGTAAACCTCCTATTTGCCAATATAAATGTTGGCCTACTTCTACACCCGATATATCATATAGCCCTTTGAATGTGTTAATGGAACATGGTATAACATTCATATTGTCCTCTGACAGAAATTGAACTTCAAAAAAAAAAAAAAATTATTTTGATTCTACCACCTCTTTCTTAACTGACCCACTTTAGTCATTAATCGTATATTTAGGATACTAAGTAATCACATAATATCCCCAATCTGAGTACTTTGTTACTTTGTACTTTTTTTTTATTTTTTTTTTTTGAAATCCAGGAATAGCAACCGATCAAATAAATAAAATTTATGAAGTTTCCCGAAGTAATTGACTTATCCATCTTAATCTTATTATTATTAATATCTTATTATTATTATTAATAATCAATGATTTCTTATATAACTAGAACGACCTTCACAAATTGCGTATACTAATTTGTTAAGAATCAATCGGATTGAGGCGATAGCGTCATCGTTGGCTGGAATCGAAATATCTGCGAGATCCGGGTCACAATTTGTATCGATTAAACAAATCGTCGGAATCCCCAAAATGACACATTCTCGAAGAGCCGTATATTCTTTTTGCTGATCAACGATAATTACAATATCGGGTAACCCTGTCATATATTTGATCCCACCCAGATATGTTTGCAGGGTGGATAATTGTCTCTTCAGCATTGCTGCATTCCTTTTGGGGAGACGGTTGAGTTTCCCCATCCTTTGTTCGGCTCTTAAATCCCTGAACTTTTTAAGTCTCGTTTCCATAGTGGACCAATTCGTTAACATGCCACCAAACCATTTTTTATTAACATAATGGCACCGAGCCTTTATTGCAGCGGATGCTACTGAATCAGCTGCTTTTTTTTTTGTACCAACGATTAAAAAGTGTTTTCCGCTACTTGCTGCATCAAAAACTAAATCACAGGCCTCTGATAAAAAACGCGCAGTTCTCGTAAGATTTGTAATATGAATACCTTTACGTTTTGCGGAGATGAAAGGTGCCATTCTAGGATTCCATTTCCTAGTACCATGACCAAAATGAACTCCTGCTTCCATCATTTCTTCCAAATTAATGTTCCAATATCTTCTTGTCATTTTTCCCCATACTTGCTCGTTGTTTTTTTTTTTTAAACAACGAGACGAGGTATCTGAAATAAATAATTGTTCCGATGGAACTTTCTACCGAGGATTGACCGTTGATACACGATCCAAACCATTAATTCTTTTTAATTCATTATGATCTTTATTATCAATCAAATAGGAAAATTGGACCAGATAATGAAATTATAATATAAAAAAACGAGTCTCCTTTTAGGAATCATTAAATCGTGTCAATAATTGTTTGATGTCTCATGAAAATTGTTTGGGACGCAAGAACTAAAAAATTCTCTATGGTGAAATAAGATATTTCTCATCTTTCCTTCAAACAAATTTTTCTTTTTGATTTCCAAATGAGTGTTTTTGTGTTGCCTTGAATGATGCACTAATTTTTTGAATCCGGTACCAACAGGTATAATTCCCCCTAGAACAACATTTTCTTTCAGGCCTTTCAACCAATCAATACGACCTCGTAGAGCAGCTTTTGCTAAAACTCGAGCAGTTTCTTGAAAACTAGCTTCGGATATAAAACTTTGAGTATTAAGAGATGCCCTCGTTATTCCCAATAAGATTGCTCGATAACAGATCGCTTCACCCAAAACACGCCCTGCTCGTTCCGCTCGCAACAATCCGATTAGCTCTCCGGGTAAAAAAACATTAGACATTCCATCTTCTGAAACCAACACTTTTGATGTTACTTGACGGACAATAATCTCTATATGTCTATTATGGATCTGTACCCCCTGAGATCTATAAACCTTTTGGATCTTATTAACCAAAGAGATACGGCTTTGGGCGATGGTTAGCTCCGTGCTAATCAAGAATCCCCAAGGGATTCCAAGAATTCTTGATATACGTTCATTCCAACCTTTAACCCTCTTTTCGAGATTTGAATCAATCGAACGCACTTCTAACACTTGTTCCACTTTTGGAAGACCTTGCGTTATGTCACCAGATCTTGATTTTTCATATATAAATGTAACTAATGTATCTCCCTCGTGAAGGATTTCTCCATAATGACCATGAACCGTTGCTCCTGGAGTAACCAAATAGGGCTTGACTGATCTTATTACTAAGTAGTCAACATGAACAATTAGAACTTGACCAGATTTTTTCTGTGATCCGTATTTGAATAGACATACATTTTCACAAAAAAATTGTCCAAGGCTAATAATTGTGGACGTCTCATCACAAAAATCGTGGTGGAGAAAACGCCAATTTAAATCGAATGGATTAAAAATGATGTTACTGCACGGATCGGGATTATAAATCCCCCTATTTTCATCTATTAAAAAATATTTAAGTACTTTGAAAGTCTGACTCAATTTGTTAAGTAACAAATATTTCTTTAACAAAATCTGATTATAAGTTATTAAATGGCAAGATGAATAAAAATTCGCAATTTTGAGTACTACTGTACCTAAGGGGCCTAACGAATTCCTAATTGGAATTATAGGATCCGCTTTAATTGATTCTTTTGTCACATTGTTATATTTCAAACCATCGAATGGACCAATTCGAGAATAGTTGGATGATAACAAAATTTTCAAAGATTGGCATTCCCTATTTTGATTCAACAACGTACCACAAGTTCCTTTATGTTTGGTAAGTGATCGAATCTTTGCCTTGGCATAAAAAGGATTAATATTGGTGTAATCTAATCTATTATGGTTAATCAATCCTGAACCCACCGTACAATTTCTTTTTCCGGTATACGAAATAGGGGACTTGACTAACTCAATTCTTATGAAATCGCAAATTAGATCATTTGTCCTTATTTCAACAAAAGAAGCACGAACCCCCTCTATAGAACCATTTTGTTCTTGGTTCCAATCCAATACCAAGCAAGTCCGAACTAATTGAATGCTTGTGTGATAAAGTCCTCGAATTGGCTTGCCATTTCCATAAAGGATATAATTAACAACTCTAAGTTGGACATTATCCCCTTCCTGCAAAAGATCCTGGGGGAAAAATGTTGCTAAATTGGTCCCATCCGCTATTTCATATGTGACTACGGGTCGAACCAAAACAAAATACTTTTTCTTAGTAGGTGTGATCCGTTGGACATAGATCCAATTTTTCAATTTTTTTGATTCCTTAGAATTTATTTTTCCCGTTCCCGGGGGTATCAAAATGCCGCCGTGCCTGGATATCTTATCTGTCTCTCCAGGAAAATGGATATCCCCAGAAAATATTTTTAGTTCAATACTTTTCTTTTTTTTCTCCACTCGGACCAATCCCCCTACTCGGCTTCTTGTATTTAAAGTGAGTGGTGTATCCACTCCAATAATACTATTGTTCCGGACCATTATCAACGAAGATCCAGGTAAGACATGCACTTCCTCGGGAATGAAAAAAAATCGATCTACTTTCATTTGGTATTTTGGACTAAATTCTTTTGCTCCTCGATATTCAATCAAATCCTCTTTTTTGACGATTGAATCGATCTCTACAGTCCCATATTTAGTAATCCCTGAACTGTTTCTTCGGTATCGGGGATCGTCGAAATAAGCAAGAATGCTGTTTCTACGTAAAATACCATTTATGGGTATTTCAATCGAAACACCAAAACGGGGTATTAGTTCTTTCTCGCGCTCTTGATCATATTGTAATGGAATGATCAATCTATTTCTTCGCCTCTTCGCCAAAAAATCAAAATTTTCGTGGAGAATAGAAGGATATTTTAAATTCCAATGACCATTGGATATGCTTCGATCAGGTCTTGAATAATCAGGAGCCCCCCCTTTTTTTTTACTAGAAGAATCCGAACTAAACAATTTATGTCTCGTTGGATCATTAGTTACTGATAGGTCAGAGATATATCTTTCTTTGAGAGAAAAAGAATGAACATTTATTTGATCTTGATCCTTGTGGAGAGAAAAACAGACAATACTGGATCTGCACGTACCTACTGCTAATATCCATAAATGACTTGTTTTTGGTAATAGATGAACATTACCATAAGTATATTCAGGTGCATGGTAGACATCGGTACTCCAGTGCATTTCTCCCTCTGATTCAGAATAAATATGTTTTCGAACCTTCTCCTTAAAATTTAAAGTGGATGTTCCGGCACGAATCTCAGCAATCACTTGTTCTGATTTTACGTATTGATCATTTTGAACAAAAATCAAACTTTTGGGGGGAATATTTACATTATGGATAATATCCCGACTTTCAATAGTTACATACAGGTCTATAGAACATAGAAAAGCGGGATGTCCATGACGGGTACGTGTGGGATGAACCAAATCCTCATTGAATTTTATTTTTCCATTAAAGGGAGCTCGTACATGTTCGGCAGTACCGCCCGTGAATACTCCGCCAGTATGAAAAGTTCTTAATGTTAGTTGAGTCCCTGGTTCCCCAATTGACTGACCCGCAATAATACCTACAGCTTC